ATGAACAAACAAGAAAGAAAAAAGAAACAAAAAAAAGGGAACCTAATCCCACTTTAGTTCTTTACCATAACCATACATATATTTTTTACCCATCTCTAAAAATGGAGGTATATATCTATACGCTAGATGAATAAGTATGTATCATGCTCTTGACTATTAACGAATATATATCCTGATCTGTCTCGATTAATTTGTATGAATATCTATCCGATATATTATTCATGTGTCAGGAACCAGATTTGAACTGGTGACACGAGGATTTTCAGTCCTCTGCTCTACCAACTGAGCTATCCCGACCATTTCCCGTGCATTATCCTAGTAGAGTACTTGTATCTGTGTCAATTAAAGGGACTAAATCTAAATAAAGTAAAGTATTAAATAAAGTAAAGTATTCAAAAATTTTATCTAATAAATGTAAGGATAATGATATGGAATGTGAATGATTCAATAATAGAGATTCCTTGCCCATATATGTTCATTTGTACAGGTATCGTATCTATCCAAATTGGGATAAGATCCAAAGATTTCTCTTCGGATCCGTTTGTGAAAGAGTAGAGTGAATGAGAAAGAAAGATAGTGAATTTTGTTTGAACCACTGATGAAAAAAAGAGGATAAATAGTTAGGAAGTAAAATGGACTTTTTGTTGGGGATAGAGGGACTTGAACCCTCACGATTTCTAAAGTCGACGGATTTTCCTCTTACTATAAATTTCATTGTTGTCGGTATTGACATGTAGAACGGGACTCTCTCTTTATTCTCGTCCGATTAATCAGTTTTTCAAAAGATCTATCAAACTCTGGAATGAATGATTTGATCACTGAATATTCGATTCTTCCTTCAACTTCGATTGGAATGGATTCACAATAACTCTGAATTTTTTCTTTCATATATATATATTCGATAGATTCGGGTCGTGATTAATCGTTTGATATGTTAGTATGTATACGTACGTATTAGATATATTATATAAGGCCGTCCTTTCTGTAATTTCGATAGAGGAATTCCAGCTACCAACACAACGTAGTCAACTCCATTCGTTAGAACAGCTTCCATTGAGTCTCTGCACCTATCCTTTTTTTATTCTAGTTTTATAAACCCTTGTTTTCTCAAAATAAAGATTTGGCTCAGGATTGCCCATTTTTAATTCCAGGGTTTCTCTGAATTTGGAAGTTACCACTTAGTAGGTTTCCATACCAAGGCTCAATCCAATCAAGTCCGTAGCGTCTACCAATTTCGCCATATCCCCTTTTGATTTGAGACCAAGATCCAGTTGGAATTCCACCCATCTCTTTCATTTATTTTGGAACCGTTGAATTCATTAGATAATGATTCCCATATCGAAAAAGTGTATGCTGCTATTTGATTTTTTTGGCGATCCTCTATCAGTTTATTTCTATTGGATAAACCTTGTTTCAATCAGAAATGATTCTATCATTGATGTATCCGCAATTCAATATGGATAGATATATCCCATATATATATATGTTTCTCCCTCCCTTTCTTTTTTACAGTGCGATTTGGAATACTGGAACGGTCGATATTCATTCTTCTTTTTTTTTCGTCCTATCTCTTCCTTTTCCGAATGAAACCAGAAGAATGTCTCATTCTAATTTGGATTGTATCTTTATCCTTATCTTATCTTTTCTTAGGACCGATCCGCTCGCTATACGCTATAATTATTGCTATAACTGCTTTACTTTAAGAAATAAATAAATTTTATATTAAGAAATAATTAGATTTTTTATAATCATAATTTATAATTTGAAATTCTCATTAATATATATATATATATACATATTCATTAACATATATATACATATTAAAAAATATAAATATAATGTATAAATATATAAATAAAATGTATAAAATGCATAAAAAAAGAATAGAATGTATAAATAATAATTAATGTAATTAATATGATATAATGAAAATTCTACTAATTAGTCATATACTAATTAGTCATATATTTCTATTAGAAAAATATCTATTAGAAAAATAGAATTCTATTAATTCCATTTAGTCATATCTAGTTCTATATTATTAGTTATAACTAATATAACTAATAATATTATAATAATAATAATATTAGATATAACTAATATATCTAATGATATATATATATAATGATATAGATATAACAATAGAACTATGAACTATATAGTTCATATTAAATTAATAGCTAATAGCCCTAAGCTAAGATCCAGCAGTTTCCTGAATTCCTATACACTATTTCTATTTGTTATACTATTTCCATTTCTGTTATGTGAGCCCGCTTAGCTCAGAGGTTAGAGCATCGCATTTGTAATGCGATGGTCATCGGTTCGATTCCGATAGCTGGCTTTTTTTTTCTCTATCGATTTTTCCATGATTGATAATCTCTCCTTTTCTCAAAATGTTGGATCACCGATCTATTATGTCGTGGTAACTTGTAACTATGAATAAAAAATGGATTGGAGCAATTAGATCTCTACAGAACAAATCATAAAACGGAGCCTCAACTTCCTATATATACATATACAAAAAATCCGGATATTAATAGAATTCATTTCATTCTACTTTGTAATACTTCAGTAAATTTAGCTTTGCTTTGTTTATCCTTTAGTTCAGTCTTAATTTAAGATTTATTCTGTAAAATGAAATTTCAATAAAATAAAAAAAGGAGTCTTTATGTCTCGTTATCGAGGACCTCGTTTCAAAAAAATACGCCGTCTGGGGACTTTACCAGGACTAACTAGTAAAAGACCTAAATCCGGAAGTGATCTTAAAACCCAATTGCGTTCTGGGAAAAGATCGCAATATCGTATTCGTCTAGAAGAAAAACAGAAATTGCGTTTTCATTATGGTCTGACGGAGCGACAATTAGTTAGATATGTACATATCGCTGGAAAAGCCAAAGGGTCAACAGGTCAGGTTTTACTACAACTACTTGAGATGCGTTTGGATAACATCCTTTTTCGATTGGGTATGGCTTCGACCATTCCTGGAGCTAGGCAATTAGTTAACCATAGACATATTTTAGTTAATGGTCGTATAGTGGATATACCAAGTTATCGTTGCAAACCCCGAGATATTATTACTACGAAGGATAAACAAAGATCGAAAGCTCTGATTCAAAATTATATTGCTTCACCCCCCCCCGAGGAATTGCCAAAACATTTGACTATTGACTCATTCCAATATAAAGGATTAGTAAATCAAATAATAGATAGTAAATGGATCGGTTTGAAAATAAATGAGTTGTTAGTCGTAGAATATTATTCCCGCCAGACTTGAACCTAACGAAAATAACAAAGAAAGATTCAGAGAATTTTGCCCTCTTTTCGACGAAGTAAATAGATCTAAGGGCCTTGATCCGCATTTTTCTCATTCACGTATTACAAATAGATCAGCAGTAGGATTTTTTTTCTTTTTTGTTCTTTCCGATATTTGTATTTTACGTACCGCAGTAATGTAATTAGGAATAGAGAATTTCTGGAATAGAGAATTTCTGGAATAGAGAATTTCTATCAAATAAAAGTCTTATTGCTGGAATAATGGTATCAGTTGTTATTTGATTTGATACATTGTGGTCGGTCACGTTGGTGAATTAACAGAAACGGAAAGAGAGGGATTCGAACCCTCGGTAAACAAAAGCCTACATAGCAGTTCCAATGCTACGCCTTGAACCACTCGGCCATCTCTCCTACATAATCTTATTATTGACCAGAAACCGAGTGAATAGCGAGTCATTCATATTATTGCAGTACAGGCATGACCGATCAATGGTTCCATAGGAATAATTCCTTTCAAATTTCCTATTTCTCAACACCAACTTCTCTCATCAGCTACCCCATGGATCTATTACAAATTCATGAATCGTCCCATGGATTTTGATTTCCATTGTATGGCATGACGTATACACGTCATGTAAACAAAACGGATGGTTACTCTACTCTATTTTATCATGGAATAATTATTCTTTTTCCTCTTTGGATCATAACCAAATCAAAACTTCTCGAGTTATCAAAATCCGTAGTAAAAGAAAGTCCTTGGTTATTCAACTTAGATGAAATCTTAGATGAAATAGTAATAGTTCCGTTCATTGGTATACTACGAAATTGTAATGAAATCCAATCTGATTCAAATATTTCATATCTCTCCTTGTCCAAACAAAATGGGACAATTTGAGCGGAAGGTCCACATTTTTAGAATTAGTCTGTTTTATGTTATTTCGTATTGTACAATTCCTTTGTTTGTGGGATCATTTTCCCCGAAGGGTAATGAAAAGAATTCTAATTATAGATTATAGAAAGGATTGCTAATTATGCCTAGATCTCGGATAAATGTAAATTTTATTGATAAGACCTCTTCAATTGTAGCCAATATTCTATTACGAATAATTCCGACAACTTCAGGAGAAAAAAAGGCATTTACCTATTACAGAGATGGTGCGATTTGATTCTTTTTTCTTCTTTTTTTAGACTTCAGTATTATGAGAAAGATATGTGATTCGGGATAGAAAGAACCAAATTATTGAAATAAACCTACGCTTGGTGAAGGTGAGTTTGAAGATAGAACAATTCCTTCTGTCGTGTATCCTCGATTGATGCAGCCTCGGATGCTTCAATTGTTAATTTGAGTATTGAGCGAAAGGTTACACCTATGGGTTCTATATTGTAGGTCAATCCTATTCCACTAGTACCAATGGGCAGCATAGGGGAAGAAGCACTACACCAAGGAATCAACAATACGAAAACTTTGTTATAAATTTCCCTTTTCCTTATTGGTATCGGGACTAACAAGAATGGTTGGGACAACAAACATCCATCTCGTTCGTACTTTGGATACCCGTATAACCATCAAAGATCGTTGAAGTGACTAATTCCTGAAAATAGGAGGCGTTGAGGACAAAGAAATTGTTGGAGTTACCATTTCCATCTAGCACTAATATGATTGGTGTTAAAAAAACCTCTTGCGGGAAGGCTGGCTAGAGATTTCTTGTAAAAATACCAGCTCCTGT